CGAAGTGAGACGGCACCGTCTTGTGCAACGCAACTTGAGTTGGCCCTCTATCATCTTCTTTCTATCCGGTAGACTTGGTAAAAGGGCCCCGACTTATTTCCAGAATTAGAGTTCGCTTAATGAAGATGGGCTTTCAGGGGGGATCAAGTTCCTTGCCAACTATCGACCCCGATCTCTTTTCATTTCTTTGGGGTATTACTAGCCTAGCCTTCGTCAATCACATTAAAGCAGAGCACCGCAAGGCCCCCGGAAAGTCAATCCGGCCCGAGACCCTTAACGGAATTGAGCGTTGACAAAACCGCCTACGGAATGGAGACCTTTCAATAGAGCGGAGGCGGACTGATCAACGAGAAAGAGGCCCTACTCACTACAAACGAATACACCGCAAGATCGAACTGCACTCATGCCTCTCCCGCATCAAGTTGTTTGATATGATAGGCCCCCCCGTAGTAGTGATTCTATCAATCATGTACTACGGCCATTCTGATTGGTATATCATGAAAAAAGAAAGCCATTTGCCATATAAAAGGGCGCCCTTTTATATGGTTAAGGCTTTCCCTTGCCGCCTTTCTAAGTCAAGTAATGGTGACCCGCCGAAGACTGGAGCCTCATAACATGTTGACGAAGACCCCCGGCCTTGTCAGCTCATCAGTAAGGCAGTAGAGGGGACGACTTTTCCTCCCCGGAAGAAGCGCTCTCTAGCCCCGTTGATCATCTAACTGGAAGGGAACGTGTCACATTAGAGGTGAACGATCAGAGATGTCCTATAATTACCACGATGAGGCTGGTCCCTCTTTGAGTAGACTAAGCTATTCATATGAATGAAGAAATGAATGCCTCTTTCACTGCTAACCCCAAGCAGTTTCTTAATGCTGATACTTTCTGTTTCGTCGAGCCCTTTTAGAGATAGGGCCTCCTTTGAGTGTGGGTTCCATTGGATGAATCTGTCAAGGTTAACGCCTTCTTTAGAGTTAGGGGCAGCAAGGATGGTGCATCGCCTATTTTTCGTTCTCGCTCGGGAGCCAAAACGAACACGCCTGCTACCTACTCTACTGTACTGGACCCCATCATTCTTACTGAATTATTGCCAGGCATTCTATCCTTGTCGAATCGGAACCAACCACCACTGTATTGCGCTCGAACAGTTGAGCGGCCCCGTACACAGATATAGATTCATTCTTCGTACCTGGTCCAACTTCACAACCCCCCAACTACTTAGACTGGGGTTGGTCAGAAGTCAGTCTTGTTTGGTAAGACGGAATTGGACAAAGAAAAGAGAGTGCTCGACCGGAACAACGGCCAACAAAGACCGTAATTACATGGATAACTGCTCCCCCTGCTGGACTTTAAGGCTTTCAGGCTTTCAGGCGAACCACCGTATGGCGGCCGGAAAGAAAGACGACCTCACCTTCTCGTGGATGGTGCTTTTACGTAAGGAGAGCAACTTGAGTATCCTCCGTTGACCTTCTTTTGTAGATAGAATCTTCAATGAGTGGAAACAAGCAACCTTACTAATCAAGGTGCTTGTTGAGTAAGGCCGGCTTTCGAGCGGTGCGCATGTTTCTCATATCGATCAAGGCTTTCCTTGAGTTTTCAATCAATAAGGGGCGAAAACGCGTTAGCTAGGCGCACTAGCAGGAGTGCTAACGCGCGCCCTTTACGTTTTCTTCGCTTGCTCCGCAGTACGAGCCTCATACAGAGCCGCCCCCCTCCTTGAATATGATGAGAAGCAGAGGGGCCGCCCTCTTTTCTTTTCTGCACCAATCTTGATTTACTACTCTATTTTTTTGGGGGTGTATAGCTCAGTTGGTAGAGCATTGGGCTTTTAACCTAATGGTCGCAGGTTCAAGTCCTGCTATACCCTTTCCTACCTTACCAACCTATTTAATAAGGATGCGTAGTAGCGTTCAAAGATCACTCTTTGGCCTAATAAGCGACTTCGCCCTTTCCCTTTCAGTGACAAGGGGGTGAGGTAAGGAGTAGTCTAAGAGTGGCTCGGTCAAAAATAGGCCTATCCTTATTCAGGGCGGGGCTGCGGACCAACAATCCGCTTCAAAGCTCCTTTATAAAACCTTCCCTTTTTCAATAAGGTAAGCATCAAAGCCCAGCAAACCCAACCTATACAAAGAGCTCTTTTCAGCCCCTACTCCTAACAAGTGAAAGTTGCTGGCACCCACCATACCTTGCTTCGGGGCCGATCTCTTGCTTGTATCGAAGCAAATCGAAATTTAGATATCAATTTCTTTATTGAGTTTGTTCCACCACAAATCGATTTCGCCGGCTTGGATTGGTTTCCAGGGCTTCGCTTTCCGATCGCTTTTTGAGGCGGATGAGCGTGGGCAAGTTTGGGATTCGCTATCGCTTTCGGCTCACCTTGATTAGATATGTCACTGAAAGGGAAAGCAAGAGAAGGGGGCCTGCTGGAAACCTTCGCCCCGTACTCTAAGGCTCCATACTGATCCGGCCAGCCATGAAGGGACATCACGACTATCCTTTCTGG